CTGGGCGGGATCAAATATATGACGAGGTTACCCGATATTGTAATCATTGTTGATCAGCAAGAAGAATATACGGCTCTTCGAGAATGTCTCACTTTGGGAATTCCGACGATTTGTTTAATCGATACAAATTGTGACCCGGATCTCGCAGATATTTCGATTCCAGCGAATGATGACGCTATAGCCTCCATCCGATTGATTCTTAACAAATTAGTATCCGCAATTTGTGAGGGCCATTCTAGCTATATAAGAAACTGTTGATTAATAATAGGATAAGTCGATGACTTTGGAAACTCCATAAATTGATTGAATTGGTTATTATCCCTGAGTCTCAACAAAGAGATCAAAATCGCCGGGGATATTATGTGATCGCTTGGTATACGAAATATACGATTGAAATATACGATTATTGAAATATACGATTAAAGTAGACGAGTTGAGAAAGAGATAAGAGATGGCTGAATCAAAATAATTCTTTATTTAAGTTGTATTTATGTCAGAGGGCAATATGAATGTTCTACCCTGTTCTATCAACTCACTAAAAGTGTTATACGATATATCCGATGTGGAAGTGGGCCAACATTTTTATTGGCAAATAGGGGGTTTCCAAGTCCATGCCCAAGTACTTATCACTTCTTGGGTTGTAATTGCTATTTTATTAGGTTCAGCCACTATAGCTGTTCGGAATCCACAAACCATTCCAACCGACGGTCAGAATTTCTTCGAATATGTCCTTGAATTCATTCGAGACTTGAGCAAAACTCAAATTGGAGAAGAATATGGCCCTTGGGTTCCCTTTATTGGAACTATGTTCCTATTTATTTTTGTTTCTAACTGGTCAGGTGCTCTTTTACCCTGGAAAATCATACAGTTACCGCACGGAGAGTTAGCTGCACCCACGAATGATATAAATACTACTGTTGCTTTAGCTTTACCTACGTCAGTGGCATATTTCTATGCGGGTCTTACCAAAAAGGGGTTGGGTTATTTCGGTAAATACATTCAACCAACTCCAATACTTTTACCAATTAACATCCTAGAAGATTTTACAAAACCTTTATCACTTAGTTTTCGACTTTTCGGGAATATATTAGCTGATGAATTAGTAGTTGTTGTTCTTGTTTCTTTAGTACCTTCGGTGGTTCCTATACCTGTCATGTTCCTTGGATTATTTACAAGCGGAATTCAGGCTCTTATTTTTGCAACTTTAGCTGCAGCTTATATAGGTGAATCCATGGAGGGTCATCATTGACTAGCTTTCGAAATGAAATGGTATTTCAAAAAAAAAGCTTATCCCAACTCATGGGCGTCTCAAGATAGTTTACTCGGGGAACATAATATATACAAATACCGATATATACGATCTAGAATAGGAGCAAAAAAAAAAAGAAAAACTATATATATTACATATATTACCGTTCCTATTTCATTTGATTTCATTCAATTCAACGACTGACCAAAATTGTTATAAATTGCAATTCAATTGGATCAATCAAATCTTGATATGTAATGATTTGGACTGATGAACCCATCCACTTATATCCACGCGTATAATGATAAAGAAAAGGAAGGGAATAGAAACAAAACAAATAAGATTCCTAAAAAAAGTAAGGGAAGTCGAGCTGGGTATATGTAAGGGCTATAAGCCAATCCTGAATATGTTTCAAAAAATGATTCTAGAATCCGATTCAATATAAGATATGGATGGTTTACATTATGAAAGAAACACATGTATATGTGATATTAGATGTTCACTAGTTATATATGGGCTATCTTATATATTATTTCACATCCCACTGAATTTAGATCGATTCCAATGCAAGCCTTTTCGTTTTATCCGTGACTGTGGATTGAATGAATAAACAAACGAAGTCAAGCATCAAGCATAGTATATAGAAGAGAAAGAGTGAAGAGTTGAAAGAATGGAATAGTTCGAAAGAAGGAAATGAAAGAACTAGAACCCTATAGATTTACAAAGACTCCGTGGGCAGGAACTAAAAACGAGAGATCGAAGTAGTTTTGATGATTCAGTAATATTATCATTTCAATTCAGAGTTCTTAGTTATTTTTTTTTTCGGATAGATCTTAGTGATGAAATAATTTAAGTAATAATTCATTGGTTGATTGTATCATTAACCATTTCTTTTTTCTTTTTTTTTTTGGTACGAGGAACTTAATATGAATCCACTGATTTCTGCCGCTTCCGTTATTGCTGCTGGATTGGCTGTAGGACTTGCCTCTATTGGACCTGGAGTTGGTCAAGGTACTGCTGCGGGCCAAGCCGTAGAAGGTATCGCGAGACAACCAGAAGCAGAGGGTAAAATACGAGGTACTTTATTGCTTAGTCTGGCTTTTATGGAAGCTTTAACGATTTACGGACTGGTCGTGGCATTAGCGCTCTTATTTGCGAATCCTTTTGTTTAATCCTATAAATGTGAAAAATACATACTTCATTTTCCTATTTTATTGCCATGGGCTTGCCAAATTATATCAAAACTTCACTCCTACAATCATTTCTTCGTTGAGACAATAACCCCGGGGTGGAGTGATTTGAAAATGAGTAATTAGCATAGCAGACACACTCGCTTTCTTCTCTCCCGTTTTTAATGGAAACTTTTTTTTTACTTTTAGGAAGTGTTGCAACAAACGAGGTATTTTGTAATTGACATGAGGTTCGGGACTAATAAATAGATTTTTGGGAATTTCCATTGAAATAATAATAAAGAAAAATGGTTTATTAAAATGAAATTAATCTATTCATATTTATAATAAGGAAATTAATAAAAAGAAATCAATCAAAAACAAAAAGGGGGCGAAGTGATACAAAAAGAACTCTGTTCAATTTTGTTGGTCCTATCTATAAGAGGAAAGCATATGAAAGACGTAATCGATTCTTTCATTTCCTTTGGTCACTGGCCATCCGCTGGGAGTTTCGGGTTTAATACCGATATTTTAGCAACAAATCTAATAAATCTAAGTGTAGTACTTGGTGTATTGATTTTTTTTGGAAAGGGAGTGTGTGCGAGTTGTGTATTTCAAGAATAGGCTGGACCCAACCAGCTGCACTTTCTTTTTTTTTTTTTTTGAATTTGAATAGGAAAGTTCTAACTAAATAGGAAAGAAAGGTGCACGATCTCGACGAATTACTTTTGAATAAATTCAGAAATCATATGTAAGAACCATAGCATTTCGTGACTTATTGGTAAATTCACTTTGATTCTCTATCAGCCAACAATGCGGGACCATTAACATGGTTAAGGCTAAACCGTTTGAAGTCCAGACACAACATGGTACTCTTTCTACCACTACGTTAGTACGGAGATGGTTTCAAAAAAATGAATAGTTGGGAATTTATCCGATATAGAACACTCATATCGATAAAATGATTTGAACCATTTACTGGAAAAATAGGTGTCTTGCCTTTTTTATCCAATGTTGAATCGATGACCTATGCATAAAATAAGAAGAATTTTTTGGATTTGAAGAAAAAAAAAGAAACAACTTTGCTGACAATGACATATTTTTTGTCGGGTCGGAAGAGTCCTCCGAATATTCTAGTCTTGTATCATTTTCGATATCTTAGAATACGAACAGAGAAGAGAGGGTAGGCTCATTACATTAGAATATAAGAATATAGGGAATGACCCATTAAGTAACTGAGTGTGAGAGCCAAATGAATCGAAAGATTCATGTTTGGTTCGGGAAGAGATCATGGAGGTGAAGTTGTGAAATGAATGGGAAGATAATCTACTTTCATTAAGTGATTTATTAGATAATCGAAAACAGAGGATCTTGAGTACTATTCGAAATTCAGAAGAACTACGTGAAGGAGCCGTTGAGCAGCTCGAAAAAGCCCGGGCTCGCTTACGGAAAGTGGAAATAGAAGCAGATGAGTTTCGAGTGAATGGATACTCTGAGATAGAACGAGAAAAGTTGAATTTGATTAATGCCACTTATGAGAATTTGGAACGATTAGAAAATTATAAAAATGAAACCATTCATTTTGAACAACAAAGAGCAATTAATCAGGTGCGACAACGAGTTTTCCAACAAGCCTTACAAGGAGCTCTAGGAACTCTGAATAGTTGTTCGAACGGCGAGTTACATTTACGCACCATTGGTGCTAATATTGGTATGCTCGGGGCCATGAAAGAAGTAACTGATTAGCCCTTCTACCCTAGGCATTATTTTTTTTTTTCTCCCTTTGTTTCCGAAAAAGAATTTAGAGACACTAATGGTAACCATTCGAGCCGACGAAATTAGTAATATTATACGTGAACGTATTGAACAATATAATAGAGAAGTCAAGATTGTGAATACCGGCACAGTACTTCAAGTGGGCGACGGCATTGCTCGTATTCACGGTCTTGATGAAGTAATGGCAGGGGAATTAGTAGAATTTGAAGAGGGTACAATAGGCATTGCTTTGAATTTGGAATCAAATAATGTCGGCGTTGTATTAATGGGTGACGGTTTAATGATACAAGAGGGAAGTTCTGTAAAAGCAACAGGAAGAATTGCTCAGATACCCGTTAGTGAGGCTTACTTGGGTCGTGTTATAAATGCTCTGGCTAAACCTATTGATGGGAGAGGTGAAATTTCATCTTCTGAATCTCGGTTAATTGAATCTCCTGCTCCAGGCATTATTTCGAGACGTTCCGTATATGAGCCCCTTCAAACAGGACTTATTGCTATTGATTCGATGATCCCTATAGGACGTGGTCAGCGAGAGTTAATTATTGGGGATAGACAGACCGGGAAAACAGCAGTAGCCACAGATACTATTCTCAACCAAAAGGGGCAAAACGTAATATGTGTTTATGTAGCTATTGGTCAAAAAGCATCTTCCGTGGCCCAGGTAGTGACCACTTTCCAGGAAAGAGGGGCAATGGAATACACTATTGTGGTAGCTGAAACAGCGGATTCGCCTGCTACATTACAATACCTTGCTCCTTATACAGGAGCGTCCCTGGCTGAATATTTTATGTACCGTAAACGACATA